ATTAGAAGCCTTTGCGCAATTCGCTTCTGATCTAGATAAAGCTACTCAGAATCAATTGGCAAGAGGTCAGCGATTACGTGAGTTGCTCAAACAATCCCAATCTGCGCCTCTCACCGTCGAGGAACAGATAATGACTATTTATACCGGAACGAATGGTTATCTTGATTCATTAGAAATCGGACAAGTAAGGAAATTTCTCGTTGAGTTACGTACCTACTTAAAAACGAATAAACCTCAGTTCGAAGAAATCATATCTTCTACCAAAACATTCACCGAAGAAGCAGAAATCCTTTTGAAAGAAGCTATTCAGGAACAGAAGGAACGCTTTTTAGTTCAGGAACAAGTATAAAGAAATTAATCACTTGGAATCTTTAACTTTAAAATTTAAAATTAGAATACTAATAAAATAATAGAAAATAAAATAAAAAAAAACAATATATATACAAAAATAAAATATATATATAAATAATATAATAGAAAAATGAAATATATAATACTAATATATGATATAATATATGATATACTACTAAAATGATAAAATACTCAATATATGTATATATGGAGAAAAATTGCGTCCAATAGGATTTGAACCTATACCAAAGATTTAGAAGACCTCTGTCCTATCCATTAGACAATGGACGCTTTTGTATTCCAATTTTTTTCTTTGATAATTTTTTTTATAAAAAAAAAAAAAAGAATACACAAGATAATTTTCCAAATTAAGAAATTATAATTACATATTTTACCTATTATTATATATAGATTCTATATAGGATATATATTATATATATATTCTATACTATATAGAAACTATATAAACTATATAGAACTATTCTAGATAATATAATAATAGAAATTAATCTAATATTCTAATATATAAATACTAAAATTTCTATATTGGTTTCTATTGTTTATATTTTATATTTTTTCAATTTTCTTTTATTTATTTATATTAATATTTCTATTAATAATAAATATTAATATAATTAATAAATAATTATTAATATAATTATTAAATAATTATTAATATAATTATTAAATAATTATTAATAGGAAATATTATTCTATATGAAAATGAAATATTATTCTATAAGAAATCTTATTCTATAAGATAATATTCTAGAAGATAATATTCTAGAAGATAATATTCTAGAATTTAGTAATTTAGTATTTTTTTTGTATTCATATTTTTTTTATTAATATTTATATTAATATTTAATAATATAATTATTTAATAAAATAAAAAAAATAATATAAAAAAAATATGTAAGTTCTATTAAACATTTTAATTTTTATTTTCGTTAAATTAATATATTTATTATTCCATTAAATTGGTATTATATTCCATTATTATTAATAATAAGATAGATTATATATAATAATAACTAAAAATAATAATAACTAAAATATTAAAAAAAATATATAATAATATAATATTAAAAAGAATATATGGATTCTATAAAGATTATCTCGAGTTTTTGGAGAGTATAGAGATCTAGAGCGGGTAGCGGGAATCGAACCCGCATCGTTAGCTTGGAAGGCTAGGGGTTATAGTCGACGTTAATTTATCATCTTTAACGTCTCTAATTCAAAACCGAACATGAAACTTTGGTTTCATTCGGCTTCTTTATGGGATATGGATAAATTTCCAGCTATAAGCTAGAAGATAAGACGGGAGTGAAAACAAATTGACCCATAACATCTATGTTAGCTTTTCGGTATTCAAAACAAGGTACTTTCTAGATGATCCCTCTAGACAAGTGGGATTCAAATTTCCCAATTAACAATTCTTCTAGTTACTTCGTTCTCTATTTCTATTTGATAGAATCCTTAGGAAAAGGGTTTTGTTTCGTTTCGACCGAGGTAAAACAAGAGTCGATGTCTATAATAAACCAAAGTCATCGTTTAATACTTAATTTTGCTTCAATTTCGACTATATAAAACAAGGAAAACGTTGAAGATTTAGTTACGATTAGAAATAAACTTTTCTGTCTTTTTCCATAGATCCTTTACTTATACTTATTCAATTGAAAGGATTGATCTAATTAAAATAAAAAAAATTATGTTTCGTAATTTAATAATCCAATTTTTCAATTTCTAATTGACTGTTGGATACAAATTACGAGAATGTATATTCTTCCTCGAATTTTTCATTGAGAAGGTAAAGGATTAAATCGTTTTAAGAAATAAAGTTTTTCATTCGAATATCAGCCAAGGGATCCCTTAACTATTCGTTTCAATTACTAGAACGAATCACACTTTTACCACTAAACTATACCCGCTACGATACAATTATCGTATATAATGAACTTTTTGTCGAGTAAGACAATGGAACATTTTTAATATATTTTCTTATTTTCATTTAATTAATTTGATATTTCAATTTCTATTTTATTTAATTAGTTATTTTAATTAGTTATTAAGTTAACTAGTTATTAAGTTAACTATTTATTTCTATTTCAATTGATATATTTCAATTTGTATATTGAAATTTGAAATTATTATTTATATAATTATATAAATAATAATTTCAAAATTAATAAAAAATAGAAATAAATAATAGAAATTCTAAAAATATATAATTAAATAAATTCAAATTAATATAAATTAAATATAGAATATATTTTTAGAATAGAAAAATAAACAATAATAGAAAAATAGCCAATTTCGAATTATATAGAATTCGAAATATATATTTAATAAATATAGAATAAATAGAGAATTTGAGAGAATTCGAATTTCTATTATTATATATATTATTATATAATTAAATAAGAAAAAAAGTAATTACGAAATAAAGTAATAAAGAGAGAGGCAAAGCCTTTTTTTTTCAAGCCTTACTTGTTGTATAATGTAATTACTTGCTATTTAATGGAACATAATAATTATCCTTATAATTATTCTTTTTTAATCGGGAGAGATGGCTGAGTGGACTAAAGCGTCGGATTGCTAATCCGTTGTACGAGTTATTCGTACCGAGGGTTCGAATCCCTCTCTTTCCGGTTCCAGTGATGACTTGAATTTTTTTTATCTTTTCTTTCAAATTTCGAAAATCTTTTTGCTTTATTTCTTATTTCAATGTTCTATTTTATTTTCTATTTAATTTCTATTTAAACTATTTAAATAAATTAAAAAATGAATAATTTTAATATTTCATTTATTAATAGTTATTTCTAATTTCGAATTTTTCTTTTTATTGAATATTTCCTTTCTATTTACTATTTCTAGTTAAAAATTGAAATTTAAAATTTCTTTATTTATATTAATATTTCTATGGCAAATTCTATTTTAAATATTAATTTAAAACAAAAATATAGATTCAAATCGAGATCTAGAATAGATAAAGACTGGGTAAAAAGAAATAACATACTAAAAACATTTTAAAATCAAGAAAACCCTTAGAATTTTTATTCTATTCTTCACGTCCAGGATTACGCCCAGGATCATTAGATAAAAACCCAAAGATGAAGAGAGAAACAAAGAATATAACTACTGTGTAAACAAAGAGTTTAAGAGTAAGCATTAGAAAATCTCCACGATCTTTTTTGGTTTGGAAAAAAAAATAGATTCTCTATTTTTATACCACATTTTCTATTTTAACACCAAGAAATGAAGTGATTTCTAGAAATAGAAATGAATTTTTCGAAATTCATTTGGAATAAGAGTCGAGTCTTTCTTATAATTTTTTTTCATAACTACAATTAGGGCGTTAATAGAATCTGGAATCAAAAAAAAGTTAAGAATGAAAAAAAAATGGGGGTGATCAAAAATTCTCGCGTTTATACAATAACTTTAATGTTTCAATTAAGAGCTTAGAGTATAAGACTTATCTGATCTTCTCAATTACTATAATTTTTTTCTCGAATAAATCATGAATTATTTTAGGATAGTATTAAAATCTCATCGAAAACTTACAGCAGCTTGCCAAACAAAGGCTAATAGAAAAAAGAGTAAAGGGATTACTGGCATAACATCTACGATTGGATTCAAAAAAGCGTAGGCTTCAGGCAATTTTGTGAATAAAAAATTGCTTGAATAAAGGGCAGAATTAATAAGACAGATACAAATTAAACTAAAACTATTAAGCATAACAAACATTTTGTTCTTGAAGATAATTGTATTTTGATTGATGACTAAGTTATTAATATGTTATTGATATAAAAATGAATCAAAAAAAAGTAAGGTAGACGAAGAACCCTTCTTTATTTTTATTAAATTTATTGTGTTATTAAACTCACCCAATCAAAAATCCTTCAATTCTCAATTCTCAAATCAAAAAAGAATAGAGGAAATCATATTTTTATACAATATCTTAGTTGAATTATCTATTATGAGCAATCAATTCAGTTGAATTCTATATCTACACATATGAAAATCCGAACAAGACAGTAATATATTTCCTAGATATTTGGATGGGAATTGACGAAGAACCACTATTAATATTAGTTTTTATTAGTGTTGAATAGAAATATAAATGGGGCGTAGCCAAGTGGTAAGGCAACGGGTTTTGGTCCCGCTATTCGGAGGTTCGAATCCTTCCGTCCCAGATATTCTCTATAATCTATCAAATAAAAAAAAATGTCTCATCCCTTAATTTAACTTCGGTAACTTGAATTGCACTGCACCATATAAGATAGAATATCAAAAATTAATTTCAATGACAATTCTTTAGTCTATCTGATAAATAAGTCTATCTGATAAATAAGATGATCTTCGAGTATTTCGATACTGATTTTAGCACTCAGTCTGAAAGAATAACAAAACAATTTCCAATTTTCCCCACATCAGTCTTTTTTATCGACTACTGCATTAAAAAAATTGGATATTTTTTTAACCAATTTCCTATTTATTTAAAATCATTAATGAGTTAATCCGAATCTGAATAGGTTTTTTTTTATTATGATGATAAAAATATGTTTAAAACAAAACCTTATTCAAATAATGATATCTAGATGGAAAATTTAGAAATTGAATCTTTTTAATGATTTTGTAGGAGTCCGTGGAACTTGAATAAATGGGAGATAGGCAAATGCGTCCTAGGTACTCACTTAAAGACTTAAAAATAGCTTATTTCGTTTTTTTGTCTTATTTCTTTTGGAATATTCGAAAATTATCCAATAGAAATTAAGAAATTCAAATTTGGGATTTCTATGTATTGGTTGAACCGATGACTATTCAGGATTCCCTAATAAAATGAATTCCATACTAGTTCAAAACGCAAGGAATGTTATAGTAAAACTTCGTTTGAAATGATATGGTAAAAAAAAAAGCAACGCGCGACTTGAAGGACATGATCAACTATGGATTCTTACATCTACCTTATTATACCCTAATAAATAATATTAATTTATTAAATAATAATTAAATAAAAAAAAAATTAATAATAAATAAAAAGAAATTTGAAAAAATAAATTTCAATTTTAAATTGAATATTTAAAATTGAATATTAATTAAAATAATTAATATTAAAAAAGAATTAATAAATAATATTAAGAATATTAATATAATAGTTATATATATAATATAGCATATAATATAGCATAAGCATATAATTGGAATTTTATTGAATAATATTATATTCATAATATTATATTCATAATATTATATTCTATATATATATGTTTAATATTTAGAATATTATATAGCATAATATAGCTATAATATATATAGGAATAGGAAAGGAATGAGAGTGCTCCTAACTCGACATCATTTGTTTTGTTATATTTATACACTCGAAATCTCACTTTTTGTTGGGGTATAGTGTAAATCGAAATAGAAAGGATCCAATTCGAGCAAGTTTCAAATCCAAGAATAAACTTTTTTAGAATTGACCAAATTTTTTTGATTCAAAAGTTAAAAAAGAAAGTATATGATGCAAGAATCAACCATTAATCTGATTCTTTTTTTGATAGAAAGAAATCACAAAAACTAATATGTTTCATCCAGTTTGAAAGGATTAAAGACCACTGAAGTAATGTCTAAACCCAACGATTCAAGGGAAAAATAAAGGATCCTGGACCGGGTAAATATCGTTTTCAATTGTCTCAACAATTTGATCAGAATGAAGAATCAAAATAGATTCTAAAAGAAACAAAAAGAAAGGCGATTAGAGATCACTCAATCAATGAAATGCTTAAAGGATTTCCTTTGACCTATTTAAAAGTTCTCCAACTTGAGTTAAGAAAGTACAGATGATTTTTTTTTTTTTTTTTAGAAAGATTCAAATCCTTGCAATTGATTTGATGTTCAATGCCGAAAAGAAGGAAGAGATCTTTGGAAAAGTGGGTTTGTATCATTCGATAAAAAAAAACCTATTTGAATGCTCCAGGTATTCTATATTTCCTTATAAAATATATCTATCTATTTTATATCTATATATTTTAATATATTCTATATATTTTTCTATTTATTTCTATTTTTATTTGTATATTATTTTTCTATCTTTGTATAGTATTTTTATTATTATTAAATTTTCTATTTCTATTTAATTTGAATTTAATTTTAATTTGAGTAATTTATTTAGTTTTAGTATTTGATTTTTATTGAATTTCTTTTTATTAAATTTTATTGAAATTCAATTTCAATTAATTCTTTTGTTTTCTTCAGTGTATATTTATTTATGAACTTTAGATATTCACATTGATATTGACAAGAATGTATCAAATAAATATAATCCCATCTGAGGTAATGGGATTTTATCTGTCGATCTATTTATACCTGTTTGTTCTATCCATTAATTTGAATTGTTTCTTCATTCAAGCGATGGGTTTATTGGATTTGTTGTGATATAAAAGTTTTTTTTGATTGAAAATATATAGAAATTTAATGTTCTAATGAGAATTCACATTTATTTATCAAATTCGATTTATTATATATATTTTATTATATTTCTATATATTAGAATAGAATATATTTATATAAAATATAAATATATAAGTATAATTATATAAGTAGAATATATATAAATCAAAAATATATAAGTAAAAAAGTCTTAAAAAAATAAAAATATAAAATATATACAATGTATACCTATATAGGTAGAATAGGTATTCTAAGTGAATCTTAGTAGAATACTAAATAGAATATTCATTAAGTAGATAATATAACTAAAACTAAGAAATGGAAACAATAACTAAAAGTAAGAATAAATAGGGTAATCTAAAAAATTTTTATGTTATCTATATTTTTTAATCTTTTTGTCTGTTCAGGATTTATTCGAAATTCTTAATATTTTTTTCTTTTAATTTTTTGTTTTAATTTTTTGCTAGTTTAATGTTTTGATTGTGTCGTGTGATTAAATCGCTTGATTTTTTTTTTTTTTTTTCTATTTTCTATTTATTTTTATTTAGTTTGATTCCGATTGTATGGACATAATCGAATTTTTTTGGAGGGGTTGCTAACTCAATGGTAGAGTACTCGGCTTTTAAGTGCGGCTAACATCTTTTATACATTTGTATGAAGAAAGGAATTCGTCCATACCATGGGTATAGTTTGTAAGAC